TCGCTTCATCTCCAACCGCGTATCAACCCTCCAACTTTGGGCCACAAAAACCTTTACAAAACAACTCATACTTCCAGTTAATACACCAGGCCACAAATGAGCCGCAATCCTAACCTCCATCATACTACTCCTAATCTCACTTAACCTACTAGGACTCCTACCCTACACCTTCACCCCAACAACCCAACTATCTATAAACATAGCACTCGCCATACCAACATGACTAGCAACCGTCTTACTAGGACTACGAAACCAACCAACAATCTCCCTAGGACACCTGTTGCCAGAAGGCACACCAACACTACTAATTCCAATTCTAGTCATCATCGAAACAATCAGCCTATTCATTCGCCCCCTAGCCCTAGGCGTCCGACTAACAGCCAACTTAACCGCCGGACACCTCCTAATTCAACTAATCTCGACCGCGGCCTTTGTCCTCACCTCCTCCATACCTATAACTGCCCTACTAGCATTTATTGTTCTACTCCTTCTAACAGGCCTAGAAATCGCCGTCGCCATAATTCAAGCCTATGTCTTCGTCCTCTTATTAAGCCTCTATTTACAAGAAAACGTCTAATGACCCACCAAGCACATGCCTACCACATAGTAGACCCAAGCCCATGACCCCTTACCGGAGCCATCGCAGCCCTCCTAATAACTTCAGGCCTTGCTATCTGATTTCACTTCAATAACACAACCCTACTATACCTAGGACTGATTGTCTTACTACTAACAATATATCAATGATGACGAGATATTGTACGAGAAGGAACCTTTCAAGGACACCACACAGCAGTCGTACAAAAAGGACTCCGATACGGCATAATCTTATTCATCACATCCGAAGTATTCTTTTTCCTAGGCTTTTTCTGAGCCTTCTATCACTCCAGTCTAGCACCCACCCCAGAACTAGGCGGATGCTGGCCCCCAAGTGGTGTACACCCGCTAAATCCATTCGAAGTTCCCCTCCTTAACACAGCAGTTCTTCTGGCATCAGGCGTAACAGTCACATGGGCACACCACTCAATTATAGAGGGCAAACGAAAAGAAGCAATACAATCCCTACTACTAACCATCATCCTTGGCCTCTACTTCACTGCCCTGCAAGCCATAGAATACTACGAAGCCCCATTTACTATTTCCGACAGCGTCTATGGAACTACCTTCTTCGTAGCAACCGGATTTCACGGACTACACGTTATCATTGGCTCCTCCTTCCTTATCGTTTGCCTTATCCGCCAAATTATATTTCACTTCACCACAAATCACCACTTTGGATTCGAAGCCGCCGCATGGTACTGACACTTCGTAGATGTCGTATGGCTGTTCCTTTACGTATCAATCTATTGATGAGGATCATAAATTCTTCTAGTATCAACCAGTACAAGTGATTTCCACTCACTAAGTCTTAATATAAACTTAAGGAAGAATAATGAGCCTATCTTCTATACTACTAATAGCCACCCTAATCTCACTCCTTCTAGTCCTAATCAGCTTTTGACTCCCACAACTATACCCGGACACAGAAAAACTATCCCCTTACGAATGCGGATTTGACCCACTAGGAAGCGCCCGACTTCCATTCTCACTACGCTTCTTCCTAGTAGCCATTTTATTCCTCTTGTTTGACCTAGAAATTGCACTACTATTGCCACTACCATGAGCCACTAACCTCGACAACCCAATACAGACAATAATACTAACCTCCGCCATTATCATTCTACTTACACTTGGACTTGTTTATGAATGACTTCAAGGAGGACTAGAATGAGCAGAATTAGACGTTAGTCTAAACAAGACAGTTGATTTCGACTCAACAGATCTGGCTAAACACCGGACGCCTACATGTCCACAATACAATTCTCACTCCTAATGATATTTATATTAACCCTCATAGGACTCTCACTACACCGAACACACCTAGTCTCCGCACTACTATGCATTGAAGGTATAATGCTCGCCCTATTCACCACATTCACAATAATTTTTTTTACCCTACAAACTTCAACCCTTGCCACCATCCCTATCATACTATTAGCCTTTTCCGCCTGCGAAGCAGCCACAGGCCTCGCCCTATTAGTAGCAACATCCCGGACACACGGGAACGACCACCTAAAAAACCTAAGTCTCTTACAATGCTAAAAGTTATCTTACCCACAATTATACTAGTCCCCACAGTCCTAGCCACAAAACCCTCTCACACATTCAACACATTCACTGCCTACTCCACAATACTAGCCCTACTAAGCCTCACATGACTCAAACCTACACTAACCTCAGAAACCACCTTCTCAAACCAATGCCTTGCAGTAGACCCAATCTCATCCCCACTACTCGTCCTATCCTGCTGACTATTACCACTAATAGCTCTAGCCAGCCAAAACCACCTACAACAAGAACCCCTACCCCGCAAACGAGCATTCCTAATAACCCTCACCTTATTACAAACATTTTTAATCCTTACATTTTCCTCAACAAATCTCACACTCTTCTACATCATATTTGAAGCAACACTTATTCCAACACTCATTATCATCACCCGGTGAGGCAACCAAGCCGAACGTCTAAACGCAGGAATCTACTTCCTATTTTACACCCTAGCAAGCTCCTTACCACTATTAATCGCCATCCTATACTTCAATACAAAAAACCACCACACCTCCATAGCCCTATTACAACTAACACAACCACAACTATCTGACACCTGATCAAACACAATACTATGAATCGCATTCCTAATAGCATTCATAGTAAAAATACCATTATACGGACTACACTTATGATTACCAAAAGCCCACGTCGAAGCCCCCATCGCCGGCTCCATGGTACTTGCCGCTATTTTACTAAAACTAGGGGGCTACGGCATCATCCGAATCACCATAATACTATCACCAATAACACACAAACTATACTACCCATTCATAATCTTAGCCCTATGAGGCATCGTAATAACCAGCTCTATCTGCATACGACAAACAGACCTAAAATCATTAATCGCTTACTCATCAGTAAGCCACATAGGACTTGTCATTACCGCATGCCTGATCCAAACACCATGAAGCACCACCGGAGCCATAATCCTAATAATTGCCCACGGCCTAACATCCTCCATACTATTCTGCCTAGCTAACACCAACTACGAACGAACTCACACCCGGACCCTAATCCTAGCACGGGGCTTCCAAATTATTCTACCCCTAATAACATCCTGATGACTCCTGGCCAACCTAACTAACATAGCACTCCCCCCAACCATCAACTTAATGGGTGAACTCACAATTATCTCGGCCCTATTCAACTGATCCCCAACAACAATTATCCTTACTGGACTAGGAACTCTCATCACAGCCATCTACTCACTACACATATTCCTAATAACACAACGAAACATGCTCCCCCCACACATCATAACCCAACACCCAACGCACACCCGGGAACACCTAATCATGGCCCTCCATATACTCCCACTCATCCTACTAATCATAAAACCCACCCTTATCTCAAGCACTTTCGCCTGTTAGCATAGTTTAACAAAAACATTAGGACGTGGCCCTAAAAACAGGAGTTCAACCCTCCTTGCAGACCGAGAGGTGTTTTGAACACTAAGAACTGCTAATTCTTACTCCTAAGGTTAAATTCCTCAGACCCCTCACTTTTAAAGGATAAAAGATAATCCGTTGGTTTTAGGCACCAAAAATCTTGGTGCAACTCCAAGTAAAAGTACATGCACACTCTCCCAATCACAACCACACTCACCACAATACTAGTTCTAACAACGCCCCTCATCATAGCTATAAACCCAACCCAAAAACCACTCTGCACCCCCAAAATCATTAAACTAGCAATCCAAATCGCCCTCACTATTAGCCTTATCCCCATACTTAACTTCATTAATTACGGCACAGAATCCACAACCACACACATCTCCATCACCACCATCAACAACTTTAACATTAAAACCAGCTTCATCCTAGACAACTACTCCCTAACCTTCATACCCATCGCCCTCTTTGTAACCTGGTCCATCCTAGAATTCTCCAACTGATACATAGCTTCAGACCCCTACATCAACCAATTTTTCAAATACCTATTAATCTTCCTAATTGCCATACTAACACTAGTTACCGCCAACAGTCTACTTCAATTTTTCGTAGGCTGAGAAGGAGTAGGAATTATATCCTTCTTACTCATCGGATGATGATTTGCTCGAGCAGACGCAAATACCTCTGCTCTCCAAGCAATTATTTACAACCGAATCGGAGACATCGGCCTAATCCTATCCATTGCATGATTTATAACAAATCTGTCAACCTGACAAATACAAGAAATCTTTATACTCAACACAAACAACACACTCCCTGCATTGGGCCTAATTCTAGCTGCAACCGGAAAATCCGCTCAATTTGGACTACACCCTTGACTCCCAGCAGCAATAGAAGGCCCGACACCTGTCTCAGCATTACTCCACTCCAGCACAATAGTCGTTGCCGGAATTTTTCTATTAATCCGAATGCACCCAATCCTAGAAAAACTCCAACCAATCCTAACCCTATCCCTATGCCTAGGTGCCATAACTACACTATTTACCGCAATCTGCGCCATCACCCAAAATGACATCAAAAAAATCATTGCCTTCTCAACCTCTAGCCAACTAGGCCTCATAATAGTAACAATCGGACTAAACCAACCCCAGCTAGCATTCTTCCATATTTCAACCCACGCCTTTTTCAAGGCAATACTATTTCTCTGCTCCGGGTCAATCATTCATAGCCTCTCAAACGAACAAGACATTCGAAAAATAGGGGGCATCAAAAAAACCCTCCCCATCACATCCTCCTGCATAACAATTGGAAGCCTCGCCCTAACAGGCACTCCCTTCCTAGCAGGATTCTACTCAAAAGACGCAATCATCGAGACCCTAAATAACTCCCACCTAAACGCCTGAGCCCTATTAACAACAATCATTGCAACAATATTAACCGCAGCCTACAGCCTACGAATAATCTTCTACGTCCAAATAAACTCACCGCGTCACCCACCAATGGCCCCAATTAACGAAAACAATAAAACCTTAACCAACCCAATCCTCCGACTGGCCGTAGGGGCTCTATTCGCAGGACTACTAATCACCTCAGCAATCCTCCCTACAAAAACAACAACAATAACCATGCCCCTACTAGCCAAAACCCTAGCACTAATTATTACCCTCATCGGACTAATCCTCGCCCTGGACATCACAAACCAAACCTCCATACTTCGCCCCCACAAACACCATGACCTATACACCTTCTCGAATCAACTCGGATTCTTTAACCTTTTACACCGAAATATCCCAAAAACAGCCCTAAAAATTAGCCAAATACTGGCAACCCACATAAACGACCTAGCATGACTAGAAAAAGCCGGACCAAAAGGTATGGCCTCAATACAAATCCCCCTAATTAACCTAACATCCTCACAAAAAGGCCTAATCAAAGCTTACCTAACCACATTCATCGTTACAACCGCCCTCTTCCTAACCCTACTCCCCTAACCACCCGAAGACTACCACGAGACAACCCACGAGTTAACTCCAAAACAACAAATAAAGTTAACAACAAACCCCAACCACAAATCAATAAACCCCAACCACCAACAGAATACAACAAAGACACACCATCAAAATCACTACGCAAAACAGAGACCCCCGAAGCATCAACACCCCCCAACCCATACCCACTGATCCCACACTCATCCCCAAAAAAACTCCACAAAACAAGCACCAAAAACGAATACCCCAACAAGTACGCCCCAACGGACCAACTACCCCAAGTTTCAGGATACGGCTCCGAAGCCAACGCAACAGAATAAGCAAAAACTACCAACATGCCCCCTAAATAAATCAAAAATAAAACCAAAGACACAAAAGAACCCCCAAACCCGACCAACACCCCACAACCAACCGCCGCAGAAACAACCAACCCCGCCGCCCCAAAATACGGAGACGGATTAGAAGCAACCGCCATCAATCCTCCCACCAAACAAAAAAACAACATAAACAAGAAATAAGACATCTATTTTTACCTGGACTCAAACCAGGACCTACGGTCCGAAAAACCACTGTTGTTATTCAACTACAAAAACTAATGACAATTACACGAAAATCTCACCCCATCCTAAAAATCATTAACAACTCATTCATTGACCTACCAACCCCCTCTAACATCTCCGCATGATGAAACTTCGGCTCACTACTAGGACTCTGCCTAATTATCCAAATCATAACAGGCCTCTTTCTAGCCATACACTACACCGCAGACATCTCATCAGCTTTCTCATCAATCGCCCACATCTGCCGAGATGTACAATATGGCTGACTCATCCGAAACCTGCACGCCAACGGAGCCTCAATATTCTTCATCTGCCTATACCTCCACATTGGACGAGGCCTCTACTACGGCTCTTACTTATTTAAAGAAACATGAAACCTAGGAGTAATTCTCCTATTACTAGTAATAGCTACAGCCTTCGTAGGATACGTACTGCCCTGAGGCCAAATATCCTTCTGAGGGGCTACAGTCATCACTAATCTCCTATCCGCCATTCCATACATCGGCACCACCCTAGTAGAATGAGTCTGAGGTGGGTTCTCAGTGGACAACGCTACTCTCACCCGATTCTTCACCTTCCACTTCCTCCTCCCATTCGTAATCATTGGAGCAACCCTACTTCACCTCCTCTTTCTTCACGAAACAGGATCAAATAACCCCACCGGACTCAACTCCAACCCAGACAAAATCCCATTTCACCCATACTACTCCTACAAAGACCTCCTAGGCGCCATTCTAATAATTATTGCCCTACTAAGCCTAACGCTATTCTCACCAAACCTCTTGACCGACCCAGAAAACTTCACCCCAGCAAATCCACTAGTCACCCCTCCACACATTAAACCAGAATGATATTTTTTATTTGCCTACGCCATCCTACGATCCATTCCAAACAAACTAGGCGGCGTATTAGCCCTACTCTTTTCCATCCTAATTCTCATAATCATCCCCCTCCTTCACCTATCAAAACAACGAACCAACACATTCCGACCCTTTTCCCAAACCCTATTTTGACTCCTAGTTTCCAACGTCCTCATCCTAACCTGAATCGGCGGACAACCGGTAGAACACCCATTCATCATCATCGGACAACTAGCATCCGCCTCCTACTTCCTGCTATTCCTAGTAATTATACCTATCACAGCCCTACTTGAAAACAAACTCCTTAACTGATAACCTCGCCCTAGTAGCTTAACCTCAAAGCATTGGTCTTGTAAACCAAAGCTGGGAACTAAACCACCCCTAAGGCATCAAAAGAGAGGAACAAATCCCCATCTCCAGCCCCCAAAACTGGAATTTTACTTAAACTACCTTCTGAAGCCGCGCAAGCGGCTTTTTACCTGCACCAAAACAACAACAATCCTTCGACCCTACTAAATCCAAAACCATGAAGCCGCGCAAGCGGCTTTTTACCTGCACCAAAACAACAACAATCCTTCGACCCTACTAAATCCAAAACCATGAAGCCGCGCAAGCGGCTTTTACCTGCACCAAAACAACAACAATCCTTCGACCCTACTAAATCCAAAACCATGAAGCCGCGCAAGCGGCTTTTTACCTGCACCAAAACAACAACAATCCTTCGACCCTACTAAATCCAAAACCATGAAGCCGCGCAAGCGGCTTTTTACCTGCACCAAAACAACAACAATCCTTCGACTCCGCTCAACCACTACAAATGTCACCTCTATGCAGCATAGTACATACTATTACATTAAGTCTAAGACATACTATGTATATAGTGCATTAACCTATTTTCCCCACGAATAATATTAACCAATATTAACTATATAATTACCCAATACATATTATGTATATAGTGCATTAACTTATTTTCCCCACGAATAATTAAAAGTATTAACTACCTAAATTATCTGACATAATACGTAAACATAAAATCGTACACTAGAGAAATTCCTCATGAATATTCTTTAATTAATATATATTCTTACCGTGCATAGGACATTAAATGCTTAATCGTACATAACACTACATCAAGACACGAATAATTAGCAAGGATTATTGCCTTCTTAATAATAAAAGCAGCGATTTTGAAGAATTCAATTGCTCGACTAAGTTATCTGGCAAAACGCGAGAAATCAGCATCCCGCCCATCTAGGCGCAACATTACTAGCTTCAGGCCCATTAACATAGGTTGCATCACTTCTTGCTCTTTCCAAGGCCTCTGGTTGTAGTTTCAGGGACACACTATTATTAACAAGCATACGTTCCTCTTTAAAAGGCATTTGGTAAATGGATTAATTACTGTCGTACCCATGCCCAGCATAACTGGTTTTCCAGGCTACTGGTATTTTTTAATTTTTTTTGGGGTTGGCTTCAGTCCCGCATAGCCTTTGCTCGATACCGAATCAGTATAATCTGAGCCTATTGTGCGGTCCAAACTCCACTCTAAACTATATGGTATTATTCGATTAATGCTTGTAAGACATAAAATTCATTAAAAGAACATACAAAATTGGAAAATTTGTCAAAAAATCGTCGACTGCAACAAACAAATAACAAACAAATAACAAACAAATAAAACAAAAATTTAACAAACTATATGAAGTTAAAAGGGCAAACCCCCCTACCCCCCAACCAATAATTAACCCATCTAATCAATTTAATTCTTGACAAACCCCGAAACCAAGATTTGACTAGATTGATAAAATCATCGGTAATGTCACGACCTTTTTTAACACCGCCCTACAAGATTGTAGGCGAAATCGCGACGATTGCTCATAATATAATTTATATCATAAACATATTATATATACATGAAAATATAAT